TTCAAATCATTCAAAATATCTTTCTTGACATAGAAATATAAAAATTATATGAAAATAAATTGCGTCCAATAGGATTTGAACCTATACCAAAGGTTTAGAAGACCTCTGTCCTATCCATTAGACAATGGACGCTTTTCATTTCAATTTTTATATTAAAAAAAAGTAGAGAGGTTGCTATAAATAGTGACTAGAGCTAAGAGATAAAGTAAGCACAAGCGGGTAGCGGGAATCGAACCCGCATCGTTAGCTTGGAAGGCTAGGGGTTATAGTCGACGTTGATTTATCATTCTTAACGTCTCTAATTCAAAACCGAACGTGAAACTTTGGTTTCATTCGGCTCCTTTATGGAAGATGGCAAAATTTCCAAATGTAAGATATGAAAAAAATTCGACCCATAACATCTATGTCAGCTTTTATGTCTGAATCCATTCAAAACCACCTGCTTTCTAGATGATCCTTATAGTAAAGAAGGGGATTCTACCACTCTCACTATTCTAGTTACTTCGTTCTCTATTTCTATTTTAATAGAATCCTTAGGAAAAGCATTTCCATCGAGCTAAAAGATTTGTCGATGTCTTTAGTAAACCAAAGACATTGTTTAATAGCTATTTTGCTTCAATTTTACCTATACAAAAAAATAAAAATTGAAGATTTAGTTACGATTAGAAATAAATTTTCTATCTTTATCCATGGATTTATTACTCATACCCATTCAATTGGAAGTATTGATCCAATTAAAAAAACTTATGTTTCGTTATTTCATAATCCAATTTCTCAATTTCTAATTGACTCTTGGATACAAATCACGAGAATGTATATTCTTCCTCGAATTTTTCATTGAGAGGGAAAGGAGTAAATCCTTTTTATGAGATAAAGTTTTTGATCGTAATGGGATATTAATCAACTCAAGGGACCCCTTAACTATTTAAGGGGCTAATCGAACGAATCACACTTTTACCACTAAACTATACCCGCTACAATCGGATTATTGTGTATAAAGCGACTTTTTGTCGAACAAGATACTTGGTCGTAATCAAAAGATAGGATCAAAAAAGAATCGTGAAAATTAGAGCGTTAACAAGAGTACGTAATGACATTAGGAAAGGAGAACTCATTTCAATAACTAAATACCAAACTTTTGCTTGGAGGTTTTTGTCGGCTATGGCTTGACAAAACTATTTAAGCCATAACATAAAAATGCATTGTTCAAGAATTCATAGTTCCCTTGTTTTCGTATCTTATTTTATTTATTTAGCTTTCTATTTACTAATATTTAGATTAACTAAAAATAGAGTAAATAGAAAGCTAAAAAACGAAGTAAGATAGAAAATAAAATGACGTTTGGGTTATGAATCGAAATAAAATATCCCCTCTTATGATTGTTTCAATATCAATAATAAGCTTTTGTGTTTTCAAATAACAAAAAATTATTTTAATTTGATTGGTTGGAACAAATAGAGGCCCGGCCCAGCTAGGTAATGACCAAGCCGGGAAAAGAAACGGTTTTTTGTAAAAACTTAAAGAGGGCTTTTTTTTAGTTTATTTCTATTTTTTTAAGAAAAATAAAAAAGCCTTTTTTACTTATGTAACATATTCATTTTCTTTTGTCAATTGAATTGGGGAGAGATGGCTGAGTGGACTAAAGCGTCGGATTGCTAATCCGTTGTACGATTTTTCCGTACCGAGGGTTCGAATCCCTCTCTTTCCGTTTTCCTCGATAATTTTGTATTTTCCCTTTCAAATGTTTCGGGAGTTCTTTATAATATAATAGTTAAAAATGTAAAATAGCTAAAATTTGACTAAAGAACAAAAGAAAAATCAAGCAAGAATAAAAAAAAACCTTAGTTATTTTTTATTCTTCACGTCCAGGATTACGCCCCGGATCATTAGATAGGAATCCGAAGATGAATAAAGAGACAAAGAATATCACTATCGTGTAAACAAATAGTTTTAGAGTAAGCATTACAGAATCTCCAAGATTATTTTTTAGAAAAAAGAGAGTAGATTCTCCATTTGTATATTTGTATTTTAGATTGCATACCCTACTAGAATTTTATATTTTTATTTTACCACCAACCCAAGAAATAAACTAAAGTTATTTTCCGATTAGAAAAATAAAAGACTTTTGAATTACCAAAAATGTTCTTTTATATCCACAATTAGATATTGTGTAAGACTCCAAGAGTCTTACAATGTAAAAAAGTCAGAATAAGGAAGTGAAATGTGGTGTGGTATTCCCAACTTATCACAGCTATATCAGAATTTAAATATTTGAATCGAGTGTGGCTACTATAAGACTTATCGATTGTTATAATTTTTTTTTCGAATAAATCATCATCAATTTTAATTTATCCAGGGCAGTATTATTTAAAATTGTATTAAATTAAAAAAATCATCGAAAACTTACAGCAGCTTGCCAAACAAAAGCTAATAGAAAAAATAGCAGAGGTATTACTGGCATAACATCTACAATTGGATTTAAAAAAGCGTAGGCCTCGGGCAATTTGGCGACGAAAAAACTACTTGAATAAAGGGCAGAATTAAGACAGATCCAGATCAAACTTAATATATTAATCATAACAAACATTTTGTTCTTGAGGGTAATTCTATTTATTTTGATTGAGTTATTAATAAGTTGAGTTGCTTAGAGAAGGATAAAGGAATAAAAATAAATTAGATATACCAAAAATTCTTCTTTGATTTGAACTTGACCAATCAAAAATCCTTCAACTTAAATTATCAAATCAAAAGTGAATAGGATAAATCATACTTTCATACAATATCTTAATTGAATTAGATGTAATGATCAATAAATTCATCAGTTGAATTCTATATCTACACATATAAAAATTCTATCAATAAGTTAATATATTTGATAAATAGTTAGACTGAAGGTGACGAAAAACCAGTATCAATATTAATGTTTATTTAGTATTAAATATAAATGGGGCGTGGCCAAGTGGTAAGGCACCGGGTTTTGGTCCCGGTATTCGGAGGTTCGAATCCTTCCGTCCCAGAGAGAGGGTATCTGTTCCTACACCCAACAAAGTAGGATATTATCGAAGCCTTAACCCTTAACCTATATATATCATATAATATATATGACATATATTATGATAGGCGGTTTATATTTTATCAGAATAAATCAGAATAAAATAAAGGTTACTTTTTTGAACAACCTTGGGTTTAAGAGTCTAATATTGAAAAATTTTTATTCTTAATGAGCCTTCGCCTTCTATAGAATCATATCTTTTTCACAAATTTAATCGAGTTCAAATAACACATAGATAAAATAGAATCTCTTTGTGACTTATTTCTGAAATTGATGATTTCTTATGAGTTCTTAGTACTCGAAGAAGTCTTAAATTGTTGAATTTATCTTATCACTATCAAGTTATTTGAAGATACAGATTCAAAAATAACTTATTTATTTGAATTTTAGTCATGTTATTTTTAATTATTAAATATATTTTTATCTCCATTTTATTAGTTTTTTTTTATATTTGAATTATTTTTGAAAATATAAATTTTTATATTTCTAAGGGTATGTATCTGGGGTTAATTTTTCTTTTTTCTGTAACTTTTTCAGAAACTATATTTAATATAGAAATAGAAGGAAAAAAGAAAATATAGATTACTAAGTGTCGACCGAACCAATGACTATTCATGATTCTATAATGGAATTAATTACATACTGGTTCCAAATTAAAGGAATGTTATGGTAAAACTTCGTTTAAAACGATGTGGTAGAAAGCAACGTGCGACTTGAAGGACATGGTCCGCTGTGGATTCTTACACCCGCCATTTTATATTATATATTAATTATATAGAAATGAAAGTGCTTTTGGCTCGACATCATTTGATCTGTTCCACGATAACTCTCATTTTTTTTGGAGGGGGGTTGTGATGTAAACTGTATCGTACAGGATGGAGCTCGAGCAGAACGTATTGATTCGTTTATCGGAGGCAAGAATCTAGGGTTAGTGTCAATTAATACAAATACATTGGGATAACTTTGTTAAGTATATTTTCGATATAGAAATCGAAAGGATCCAATTCAAGGAAGTCTCAAATCCAAAAGTAAAATTTTTTGGAATTTGCAAAACACTTTCGATCAAATCAAAAGTGTATTACACAGGAATCAACCATTCATATGATTCCTTGATCGAAAGAAATCACAACAAATGGTATGTTGCTGCCATTTTGATTGAAACTGAAACGATTAAAGATCACCGAAGTAATGTCTAAACCCAATGATTCAACGTAAAGAAAGATAAAGGATCCTAGAACAAGTAAATACCATTTTCAATTGTCTCAACAACGCCAACTATGAATAATCAAAACAGATTTGAAAGTAGATAGACAAAAAAAAGAAAGGGGATTAGAGACGGCTCAATAAACGAAATGCGTATAAAGGTTTCCTTTGGAAGTTATCCAACTTGAGTTATGAGAGTGCAAATTACAAATACAACTAATTTTTTTTAGTTGGGGAAAGAAAAATAATAAGAAACAAATATTTAAATCATATGATGATAAAGAAATCAAATTCTTGGTCTAATTGAGTTGATGATTTTAGGGGGATATATTTGACATTATAATTTTATACATCAACAATTTTCTTGAGCCGTACGAGGAGAAAACTTCTTATACGTTTCTCGGGGGGGGGGTTATCTACATCTATCCCAATGAGCCATTTATCGAATCGTTGCAATTGATGTTCGATCCCGAAGAGAAGGAAGAGCTCTTTGTAAAGTGGGTTTTTATGATCCGATAAAGAATCAAACCTATTTAAATGTTCCTGTTATTCTATATTTGCTTGAAAAAGGGGCTAAGCCTACAGGGACCGTTCATGATATTTTAAATAAGGCGGGTGTTTTTATGGAACTTCGCCTTAATCACCAAAACCAAGGTTCAATTAAGGAAATATATAAAAATATATAAATTAAAGAGGGTGTGGAGGATTTGTATAGAGTTTTCTTTGCTTCTCCTACATAATGTAGTCTTTTATAACGATAAAAGTCTAGTTCCATGTGAATGGGCGTGGAATTCTATGAATAAATAAAAAAAGCAAAGGGTTAATCTTTCTTTTTTTACACTTATATTAATTGAATAAAATAAATCTGGTTTTTTATACTTCATTTGTTTAATTTATTCGTCCGTCTACACCCTTTTGTATATATGTAGTGCCAATCCAACATAAATCCTTAGTTTTTTTTTAATAAATTTAAGTTTTAATTTCAATTCAATTTTGAAATTGATTATTATTTTTTTGTGTATTTTTCTATTGTATTCTTTGTATCAACATTCACCTTCATATTGACAACAGTGTATCGAATAAATATAATCTGAGCGTGTATAAATGAATCTATTTATCTCCGTGCTATCTATTTTATTTCATTCAAATAAACCAATTAAAGGGTTCATTGGATGTGTGTTGTGATACAAGAAGTCTTTTTTATAAAAAAAAATTATTCAAATATAATAATGGATAACATAAAAGACAAGGTTGGTCGACAAATATTTTTATTTTAGTTTTCTCTTAAATTTTTTATATTTTCATCAGATCTGTTCATCTTTATTATGTTCATAATTGATTATAAAGTTTTTTTTAATAAATTGATTGCTCCGTATAATTCAATCTGTTTATTTATTGGGATTCCGATTGTCTCTATACATTCGAATTATTTTAGTTCGGGTTGCTAACTCAACGGTAGAGTACTCGGCTTTTAAGTGCGGCTAGCATCTTTTACACATTTGTATGAAGCAATGGATTCGTCTATACCATCGGTAGAGTTTGGAAGACCGCGACTGATCCTGAAAGGAATGACTGGAAAAAGCAGCATGTCGTATCAATATAGAATTCTAATACTCTTTCATTCTTATTGTATAGGAATAGGGCCAAACCCTTGTTTAAATATAAATCATTTGAATTATTGGCTTGGAACAAAATAAATTTTAAATTTTGAAAAAGCAAAGAAATTCAAACTCAATTTAAGGTTGGGTCCAGTAAATAAATGGATAGAACCTAACTATAGGTTCCAATTATAGGAAAATAAAAACTAACGAGCTCCTGTTCTTAATTTTTGAATGATTACCTGATCTAATTAGACGTTAAAACTATATTAGTGCTTGACGCGGGAAAGGCTTTTCCCATGAGTGTATTATCAATTTTTTTTGAATCCTAACTATTAGTTATCTCCATTATGTGGCGGAGATAAATGTGTATGAAGAAGGCAGTATATTGATAAAGAAATTTTTTTTTTTTTTTCAAAATCAAAAGAGCGATTGGATTGCAAAAATAAAGGATTTCTAAGCATCTTCTTATCCGAGAATAAACATAACTGAATTGGGTAAAAAAAGGGAAGCCAGAGAGTCTGTTGATGAGTCGTACCTTTGTTACGAGGTATCCATTTTTTTGTTATTATTTATTAAAATAATATCTTGTTTTAACTCTATCGTACTATGTATCATTTGATAACCCAATACATCCCATCGTATTTTTGGCTCAAATCTAATTCAAATGGCAGAATTTCAAGGATATTTAGAACTAGATAGATCTTGGAAACATGGCCTTCTATACCCACTTATCTTTCGGGAGTATATTTATGCATTTGCTCGTGATCATAGTTTAAATAGATCGAATTTGTTGGAAAATGTGGGTTATGACAGTCAATATAGTTTACTGATTGTAAAACGGTTAATTACTCGACTGTATCAACAGAATCATTTGATTATTTCCGCAAATGATTCTAACCAAAACCAAGTTTTTGGGTTCAATAAGAATTTGTATTCGCAAATGATATCAGAAGGATTTGCAGTCGTTGTGGAAATTCCATTTTCCCTACAATTAGTATCTTCTTTAACGGGGGCAAAAATTGTAAAGTATTATAATTTAGGATCAATTCATTCAATATTTCCTTTTTTAGAGGACAAATTTCCACATTTAAATTATGTATCAGATGTGCTAATACCTTACCCGATTCATCTGGTAATCTTAGTTCAAACACTTCGATACTGGGTAAAAGACGCCTCCTCTTTGTATTTATTAGGTCTTTTTCTTCACAAGTATTATAATTCTAATTGGAATAGTCTTATTATTCCACAGAAATATAAATTTCTAAATAAATCTATTTCTATTTTTTCAAAAAGTAATCCAAGATTTTTTTTGTTCCTGTATAATTCTCATATTTGTGAATACGAATCCATCTTACTTTTTCTCCGCAACAAATCTTCTCATTTACGATTAACAGCTTTCGATGTCTTTTTTGAGCGAATATATTTCTATGGAAAAATAAAGTATCCCGTAGAAGACGTCTTTGCTAATGATTTTCCGACTAGCCTGACTAGTCTATGGTTTCTCCAGGATCTCTTCATGCATTATGTTAGATATCAAGGAAAATCAATTCTGGCTTTAAAGGATCTGCCTCTTTTGATAAATAAATGGAAATATTTCTTTGTCCATTTATGTCAATATCATTTTTATGTGTGGTCTCAACCAGG